TGAAAGATGCCTGATAAAAGGATTATTTTGATGTAATAAAATATGTAAGTAATTACTCTTTCAATTTTTATATTATTATATTTTTTAATTTAAATTAAATCCTTAAATTTCAAAAATTTAAATGCATAAACACCAAAATATAGCAAACATAATTTATAAAACATAATTATATTAAATAAGAAAAATAAGCTAATTTAAGCTTTTGGACTCATAATTCAAATATAGAATATTATTCTTTTTTCTAATCATAAATTTTAATTTAATACTAATTTTAATTATTTCTATTTGTATAAATATTTCTTCATACTCCTGAACTATAATTTGATTAACTATAGAAATTAATCTAATTAATTTTATTTTTTTTATTTTAATAAAAAAAAAAGATTCTAAAGAAAGAACAATTAAATATTTTATTATTCAATCTTCTGGTTCAATTTTATTTTTATTTTCAATTACAATTAATATTAAATATTACAATCAAGAATTCTATATTTGAGCAATACTCCCCCCTATTGCTTTAATATTAAAAAGTGGAATGGCTCCCCTCCATTCTTGAATTCCAGAAATTGTAAAAAATTTCAATTATTTAAGATTACTAATAATTTTAACTATACAAAAAATTATTCCAATTTTTATTTTATTTTCATCATGATATAATTTACTTACTTGAATTGCAATTTTTAATATTATTAAAGGTAGATTAATAGGTTTAAATCAAAATTCTTTAATTAAACTTCTTATTTTTTCTTCAATTAATAATAATGGATGATTAATTTTTAGAATATTAGAAAGAATTTTTATATTTATAATTTTTTTTACAATTTACTTTGTATTAAATATAATAATTATTTTTTATATAAAATTTTTTAAAATTAAATGAATTATTCAAATAAAAAGAAAAACAAAATTTCAAAAAATATATTTATTTTTTTCTTTTTTATCTTTAGCAGGGCTCCCCCCCTTCTTAGGATTCACTCCCAAATGAATAATTCTATTTAAAATATTAAATTTTAATTCATTAATTTGTTTTTTATTAATTTTATTTTCTTTACTAACATTATATTTTTACATTAAAAATTTAACTCCTTTACTATTAAATTCTAAATCTAATCAAAATTGATATTCTTTTTTATTAAAATTTAATATAGAAATATTATTTTTAGTAAATTTTACAGGAATTTTTATATGACTATTTTTAACTTAAAGTTTTAAGTTAAAAAAACTATTAGCCTTCAAAGTTGAATTTATTATTAAATAAACTTTAAGTTTTTAATTTATCTTTACTTTAAATTTGCAATTTAATATCATACTTTGACTAAAAAACCAATTAATAGAAAGATACAAAATCTATAAAGAAATTTACAATTTCCCGCTTTTATCAGCCATTCTATCATGAAATGGTTAATAAGAACAAATCATAAAACAATTGGTATCTTATACTTTATATTTGGAATTTGAGCTGGGTTAATTGGTTTATCCTTAAGATTAATCATTCGGTTAGAACTAAGACAATCATCCAACTTTTTAATTTTTGACCAAATTTATAATACAATCGTTACTGCTCATGCATTTATTATAATTTTTTTTATAACTATACCAATTATTATTGGAGGTTTTGGAAATTGATTAATCCCTTTAATAATTGGAGCTCCAGATATAGCCTTTCCTCGACTTAATAATTTAAGATTTTGATTACTAATTCCTTCCTTATATATATTAATTCTAAGAAGTTTAATTGATCAAGGTGTTGGAACAGGGTGAACTGTGTACCCACCTCTTTCAAATAATATTTATCACAGGGGTTACTCTGTAGATATTGCTATTTTTTCACTACATTTAGCTGGAATTTCATCAATTTTAGGGGCAATTAATTTCATTACCACAATTTTAAATATGCGAACTTCACTTTATAATCTTGAAATATTACCTTTATTTGTATGATCTGTTTTAATTACTGCTTTCTTATTATTATTTGCTTTACCAGTTCTTGCTGGCGCAATTACTATACTTTTAACAGATCGAAATTTAAATACTTCTTTTTTTGACCCTGCTGGAGGAGGAGATCCTATTTTATATCAACATTTATTTTGATTTTTTGGACATCCTGAAGTATATATTTTAATTTTACCAGGATTTGGGTTAATTTCCCATATTACAATACAAGAAAGAGGAAAACCTTCAGCATTTGGTAGATTAGGAATAATTTATGCAATACTAGCTATTGGAATTTTAGGATTTATTGTATGAGCTCATCATATATTTACAGTAGGAATAGATGTTGATTCACGAGCATACTTTACATCAGCAACTATAATTATTGCAATTCCAACAGGAATTAAAATTTTTAGATGAATCGCAACAATTTATGGAATAAAAATTACTTATTCTCCTTCTATAATTTGATCTTTAGGTTTTATTTTTTTATTTACAATAGGAGGGCTTACAGGAGTAATTTTAGCTAATTCTTCTATTGACATTATTCTTCATGATACTTATTATGTAGTAGCACATTTTCATTATGTGCTATCAATAGGAGCTGTATTTGCTATTTTAGCAAGATTTATTAATTGATACCCTCTAATAACAGGATTAACTATAAATACATTTATATTAAAAATTCAATTCTTAAGAACTTTTTTTGGAGTTAATTTAACATTCTTTCCTCAACATTTTTTAGGTTTAATAGGTATACCACGACGATACTCTTCATATCCAGATTTATTATTTTTTTGAAATATGATTTCATCATTAGGGTCAATTATTTCTTTAATATCAATTATTTTATTTATATTTATTATTTGAGAATCTTTAATCATAAATCGAAAAATTATATTTAATTTAAATTCCTCAATGATAGAATGAAATCAAAATACACCCCCCATTGAACATAGATATTCAGAAATTCCAATTATTTATCAGTAATTTTTAAAGTGACAGAAAAATGTATTAAATTTAAGATTTAACTATGGGTGTACCCCTTTAAAAATTGACTGATTAAAAATTTCATTATATGATAATGCTTCACCTTTAATAGAACAATTAACTTTATTTCATAATTATAGAATACTAATTATTATTTCAATTCTATCTTTAGTATTTTTTATTATAATTAAAATATTAAAAAACAATTTTTTTAGAAATAAAATTTTAGAAAATCAATTAATTGAATTCATTTGAACATTAATTCCAACTATCATTTTAACTTTTATTGCTCTCCCATCTTTACACTTATTGTATATTATAGATGAATTAAATAACCCTTTAATAACAATTAAAGTTATTGGGCATCAATGATATTGAAGATATGAATATAGAGATTTTAAAAATATTGAATTTGATTCATACATAATTAACAATGGAACATTCCGTTTATTAGAAGTAGATAATAGCACCCCCATTCCTCTTAATTGTCAAATTCGAATTATTATCTCATCTTATGATGTTCTACATTCTTGGACTATCCCCTCAATAGGAATAAAGATAGATGCTACTCCTGGTCGATTAAATCAAATATCATTTTTAAGATACCGAACAGGAAAATTTTTTGGACAATGTTCAGAAATTTGTGGAACTAATCACTCATTTATACCTATTGTTTTAGATGTAATCCCAATTAATTTTTTTATTTCTTGAATTAAGATATTTTAATTTATTTAGTGACTGATAAAAGTATTAGTCTTTTAAACTAAACCATGGATTTAAATCCCTAAATAAAAAGTTAGTTAATTTTATAACATTGATATGTCAAATCAAAATTATGATATCATACTTTTTAATTCCACAAATATCCCCTATACCCTGAATTTTAATTATATTTCTAACCATGTTAACACTTTTTATAATTATTAACTATATTTACTTTTATAAAAATACTGTAAAATTTTATACAATTAAATCTAAAAAATATTTTAAATTAATTAAATGATAACAAGACTTTTTTCTATATTTGACCCTACTTCAATTTTTAATATTCATTTAAACTGAATTATAAGAATTATAATTTTAATTTTCCTACCCTCAAAATTTTGAACTCTAAATTCACGAAATACTATTTTTTTAAAATTAATAATTTTAAATTTGCATAAAGAATTTCAAATAATTTTTAATCAAAAAATTCTAATAAAAGGATCCACATTAATTTGTATTTCACTATTTTTATTAATTTTATTAAATAATATTTCAAGAAATTTCCCCTACACTTTTTGCTGTAGAGCTCACCTCTCATATTCAATTTCTTTATCTATTCCAATTTGAATATCAATTATTTTTTTTTTTTGAAAAAATTTAAGATCTTCAATACTAGCACATTTGGTTCCTAATGGAACACCTATAATATTAATACCTTTAATAGTATTAATTGAATTAACAAGTAATATTATTCGACCTATAGCTTTAGCTATTCGTTTAAGAGCTAATTTAATTGCTGGACACTTATTAATAACTTTATTAGGTAATACATTAAATATTAATTCTTATTATTGATATTTTATTTTATTAATTCAAATTATTTTTTTAATATTTGAAATTATAGTAGCTATTATTCAATCTTATGTATTTTCAGTTTTAATAACTTTGTATTCAAGTGAAATATCATAATGATAAAAAATCACCACTTTCATCTAGTAGACCCTTCACCATGACCATTAACTATCTCATTTGTTATTTTAAATTATGTTTCTTTTAGAATTATGTTTTTTAATAAAAATTTTTTATTTCCTATAATTACAATAATAATAATAATTTTATGAATTATGATACTTTGATGACGTGACATTCTTCGAGAAAGAACTTATCAAGGATTCCATACCCAATCTGTAATAATTTCTATAAAATATGGTATATTATTATTTATTAGATCAGAAATTTTATTTTTTTTTAGATTTTTTTGAAATTTTTTTCACCATAGCCTATCACCCAATATAGAAATTGGTATAATTTGACCTCCCTTATCAATTATTAGATTTAACCCCATACATATTCCATTAATAAATACTTTAATTTTACTTAGTTCAGGAATAACAATTACATGAAGACATTCAAGTATAATCAATAATAATCTTTCTCAAACTAAGAAAAGACTCATTTTAACTATTATTTTAGGATTTTACTTTACTTTTTTGCAAAAATATGAATATAGTGAAGCCCCATTTACTATTTCAGATTCAGTTTATGGTAGAAGTTTTTTTTTAACAACAGGTTTTCATGGCATTCATGTAATTATCGGAACAATATTTTTAATACATTCATTTTTACGTTTAAATAAATTACATTTTATTAACAACCACCATTTAGGAATAGAAATATCAATTTGATATTGACATTTTGTAGATGTAGTATGATTATTTTTATATATTACAATTTACTGATGAGGAAAATAATTAATTATCTTATTAGTATAAAATAATTACAATTAGTTTCCACCTAAAAAATCTTTTAAGATAAGGTAATAACAATTATTGCTTTAATTATAATCTTTTTTTTTATTATTTTAATAATTATTATAAATATTTTACCATTAATTAACAATCACAAATTTAAAGATCGGGAAAAAGCTTCTCCTTTTGAATGTGGTTTTGATCCTTTTATAACAAATCGAATTAACTTTTCTATTCATTTTTTTATTATTAGCTTAATATTTTTAATTTTTGATATTGAAATTACTTTAATTTTACCTTTACCAATTTTGTTCCACATAATAAATTTCAATTCATGATTAATAATAACTTTAACATTATTAATTTTACTTATTATTGGATTAATTTTAGAATGAAAGGAAAATTCTATAGAATGAAAATAAATGGGTTATAATTTATGTAAAATATTTTAATTGCAATAAAAAAAAGTTTAAAATTAACTAACCTGAAATCATGAAGTAAAATTTACAACTAATTTCGACTTAGTATTAGAATTTAATTATTCCTTGATTTCAATTTTTTAATTTAATGAATTAAAGTCAAAAAGAGACAAATTATTGTTAATAATTTTATTAGATTAGTTATATCTTAATTCAAGGAGTTAAATAAAAGTAGCTTCTAACTACTTTAAAGCAATTTAATTTGTTAAACCCCCCCCTTTTTTTTGTAGTTTAAAAAATATTAAATTTTCAATTTAAAGATGTCTTCCAAAAGTAAATGTACTACCTTGATTGCTTCAAAATCCAATTCTTCTTAAACTATAAGGAAAAAATAAAATTAGATAAATAATTCTTACATTAATTACTATAATAAATATATTTTTTATATTAAACACTTTAAAATTAAACCATTTAATATTATTTAAAATAACTTTTTTATTTAAAAATATTACCATCTCAAATCATCCTTGATCAACATTTTTAGTTCAATAAAGTATATTAATTAAGAAAAATCTTATAAATTTTGTTATAGAACTTATAAATATCATTCTTGTTAATAAAAAATTTTTTATTTTATTAAAAGTAAAAAATTGTAAAATTCTTCCTATAATAATTAAGCAAATAGGTATAAATTTTATTACTTTAGTTAAAATAATAAAATTTAAATCTATCATAATTAATCAATTTAAAACTCTTCCTATATAAATATTTAAAATTCTAAGAATAAATACAGGAATATAAATTTTAGAATCAGGTTCTTTTCAAATTAATCAATAATTAGTTTTAGATAAATAAAAAAAATTACGTATTCTATATATAATTGTTAGTAAAACTCTTATTATTACTAATATTCCTAATCCTAACCCCCCATTACTACATAAGATTAATTCTAATAATAAATCTTTAGAATAAAACCCAGATCTAAAAGGAATTCCTAAAAGTCTAAAAGATGAAATTTTTATAGAAATTTGAATTATTATTCTAATATTAAGATCTCCTATTTTACGTATATCTTGAATATTAATTCCTAAATGAATAATACATCCTACACACATAAATAATAAAGCTTTAAATATTGCATGAACTAATAAATGAAAAAAAGAAACTAAAATTCTTCCTATAGATAAAATTATTACTATAAATCCTAACTGACCTAAAGTTGAAAGAGCAACCACTTTTTTTAAATCTATTTCATATAAAGCAGAACATCCTGCAACAATAATTGTAATTAAAGATCTTAATAAAATAATAATTAAAATACTAGAATTATACAAGATATAATGAAATCGAATTAATAAATAAACACCAGCTGTAACTAAAGTTGAAGAATGCACTAATGAAGAAATAGGTGTGGGAGCTGCTATAGCAGCTGGAAGTCAAGCTCTAAAAGGAAATTGAGCTCTTTTAGTTATGCAAGCTAAAATTAAAAATATAATTCTAAATAAATTTACCATTTCTCATAATAAAAATATTCTATTTGAAATTAAAGAAATAAAAATTGAAATTAATAATATAGTATCCCCTAATCGATTTGTAGCAGCAGTAACAAATCCAGAATTTCAAGAATCTTTACTTTGATAATAAATTACTAAACTATAAGAAATTATACCTAATCCATCTCATCCTAAAATTACTCCTATAATTCTTGGAGAAAAAATTATAATAATTATAAAAAAAATAAATAAAATTATTAATCACAAAAATCGTAAACAATCTTTTATAATATAATTTTTAGAATAAATTAAAATTATTGATGAGATAATTAAAACTAATAAACAAAATAAAATCCTATATAAATCAATATAAATAATATAAAAAAAATGAATTGAATTTAATGCATACACCTCAAATTCAATTAATATATTTGAGTAATAACATCTTTTTATTACTAGTAATAATAATAAAAATATTCTTACTTTAATTAAAAAAAAAGAAATAAAATAAAATTTTCTTAAACTTTTCAAAACTAAAAATTTATTATATAACTTTGAAACCACAAATCAATATTTTTTTTAAACTATTTCAGTAATTTTAAATATAAAGAAATCTTAAATCAAAAATAATTAAATTGAGGGGGGCTCAGTGTAAAAAACAAATTATATTTTCACATAATCTAAATCTCTTATATGAATATAAAAATTGAGATTTCCCATGTTGAGAAAAAGAAAATAAATAAATTCTATATAAAGAACTTAAAAATCTTAAAATTATTAAATATAAAATAATATAAAAATTTCAGACTAGAATTCCTGTTAATAAAAAAATTTCACCAAATAAATTTAAACATGGAGGAAATGATAAATTACAAGCACAAAATATAAACCATCATAAAGAGTTAATAGGAATAATAGATAAAAATCCTTTATTAATAAAAAATCTTTGCCTTAAAGTTCGATTATAAGTTAGTCCTATTAAATAAAAAAGACCAGATGAACAAAATCCGTGTCCTACTATTATATAAATTCTCCCAATTAAAGATATTTCTCGTAAAGTTAAAATTCCTCTAATTACAATTCTTATATGAACAATTGAAGAATAAGCAATTAATATTTTTATATTTCTTTGAATAAAACAAATTCCACTAAATAAAACTCCACCTCCTACTCTTAAAATAATGATAATAAAACTATTTTCTTTAATTAAATCAATTAAAAAATAAGAAATTTTAATTATACCGTAACCTCCTAATTTTAATATAACTCCAGCTAAAATTATTGATCCAAAAGAAGGAGCCTCAACATGTGCACGAGGAAGTCATAAGTGAAAACCTACTATTGGAAATTTAACTAAAAAAGCTATAAAAAATATTATAAAGTATAGAATTCTTTTTTTATAAAAAAAGAATTCTATACAATAAATTCCAATTAATAATGGTAGTGAAAAAACTACTGTATAACAAATTATATATATAGAAGCTTCAATACGTTCAGGTTGGTACCCCCAACCAAATAAAATCAATATTATAGGAATCCCTCTTATTTCAAAAAATATATAAAATATAATTATTCTTTCAAAAAAAAAAATAAACTGTAAAATAATTAATAAACTTAAAATAATTAAAAATAACTCAAATTTTTGATTTGCTTTATCAATAGATATTATTATTAATATCACTAATCAAAAAGTTAATATAATTATAATAAACTTTAAAGAAAATGCTCCATTTTGAAAATTAAGTAATATTAAAAACATTATGGAAATAATTAAAAAATCCACTATAAGTTTTCATCTTAAAACCGCAAAAAAAAATCTACATGCAATACATTCTAGCATATAAATATATTTAAAGATTTTAAATAATCAGATCCATGAGTACGACTAAATAAAGTTAATAGAATTAAACCTATAACTGCCTCACATGTTATAATAATAATAAAATAAATAATTAATCTTGAATCGTATCTAAATAAATTTAATAAATTAAGTAAATTAACTAATAAAATTAAACTTAAAAATTCCAATCTTAATAATATTATCAATAAATATTTTTTTATACTTATAAATATTTTCATTCCTAATAAAAATAATAAAATAGAAAAAAAAATTACTTCTATAGTTCTAATAGTTTAAACAAAAAACAATGATCTTGTAAATCATAAATGTAATTCTTAGAATTCAGTAAAAAAGAATTTCTTTAATTTCCAAAATTAAAATTTTTTTATAAACTACTTACTGAATTTGAAAATTCAATATTTTTATAATAATTTTATTATCTAATTTAATATTAAATCTTAAACATCCTCTTTTATTTTCAATATTTATTTTATGTCAAACAATTTTAACTTGTATTTATACTCGATTTTTAATAAAATCATCTTGATTAAGAATAACTATCTTTATAATAATAGTAGGAGGGCTAATAATTTTATTTATTTATATTACTAGTTTAAGAAAAAACATAAAATTTACTAAAATTAACTTTACAAAAATAATACCTTATTTTATTATTTCAATTTTTTTAAGTTCCTTTTACCCTCAATTTAATTATTCTAATGAAAATATACAATTAATAGATATTTTTAATATAGAAATATATAAAATTTTTTGTCCAATAAATATTAAATCATCTATTTTTATATTTTTATATTTATTATTCATACTAATTATTATAATTAATTTGCTTAAATATGAAAAAGGACCACTACGTAAAAAATACTAATGTTTAAATTAAAAATTAAAATATTTATAAAACCAGTTTATAATTCTCTTATTAATTTACCTACTCCTTCAAATATTAATTTTTTATGAAATTTTGGCTCACTTTTAGGATTATTATTAATAATTCAAATTTTATCTGGATTATTCTTAGCTATACACTATTCTGCTAATATTCATATTGCTTTCGAAAGCATTATCCATATTTGTCGAGATGTAAATAATGGAAGACTTCTACGAGTAATTCATTCTAATGGAGCCTCATTTTTTTTTATCTTTATTTACTTACATGTGGGCCGAGGTATTTATTTTAACTCTTCTCAATTTAAAAAAACTTGAATTAGAGGAATTTTTATTCTATTTATTTTAATAGGAACTGCTTTCATAGGATATGTTCTCCCATGAGGTCAAATATCTTTTTGAGGAGCTACAGTAATTACTAACTTATTATCAGCAATTCCATATTTAGGTGAATCTATAGTAATTTGATTATGAGGAGGATTTGCAGTAGATAACCCTACTTTAACCCGATTTTTTACTATTCATTTTTTATTACCATTTATTTTATCAGCTATAATTATAATTCATTTAATTTTTTTACATGATTTAGGATCTTCCAATCCTTTAGGTACCCCTCTTAATAGAGATAAAATTCCATTTTACCCTTACTATCTAATTAAAGACTTATTAGGATACTTTATTTTTATATTTTTTTTCTCATGAATTATTTTTTATTATCCTTATTTACTAAATGATCCAGACAATTTTATTCCTGCAAACCCTATAGTAACTCCTCTTCATATTCAACCAGAATGATATTTTCTATTTGCTTACTCAATTTTACGAGCTATTCCTAATAAATTAGGAGGTGTAATTGCTTTAATTCTATCTATTCTAATTTTAATAATTCTTATCTTATTCCCAAATTTTTATATAAAAAATATAACTTTTTATCCTTTTACACAACATTTATTTTGAATTTGAATTAATGTAACAATTTTATTAACATGAAGTGGTATAAAACCAGTTGAACATCCATTTACATTTATTAGACAAATTTTAACATTTTTATATTTTACTTTATTTATTTTTATACCTATTTCTCAACAAATTTGAGATTATATTATTAAATAGTTAAATAATTTATTGAAAATATTTACCTTGAAAGTAAAAAAAAGAATTATTATCTTTTAACTTTACTCACATTTACCGACCACTTTATAGATTAGTGTATAACACTAATCTATAAAATATCAATAAATTTAAAATAATTATCAAATAATTCTTTCAACATAAAATTATTAATTTATCATAACGATAACGAGGTAAAACTCCACGAATTAAAATAATAAACACTCTTAAAATTCTTATTTTCATAAAAATTAAATTACCTCCTAAAAAAAGTAAAGTTAAGATTACACTAACAAATAAAATATTTAAATACTCAGCTAAAAAAATAAATCTAAATCCAACTCCTCCATATTCAATATTAAATCCTGAAACTAATTCAGATTCTCCTTCAGAAAAATCAAAAGGTGTCCGATTTAACTCAGCTAAAAAAGAAACAAACATAATTAAAAATAAAGGAAAAGTAAAAAATAAAAATCAAACTTTTTTTTGCATATAAATAAAACTATAAAAATTTAATCTTAAACATAAAATAATTATACATAAAAAAATTAAAAAAAATCTTACTTCATAAGAAATAGATTGAGCAATAGATCGAATATAGCCAATAATTGAATATCTTGAATTAGAAGCTCAACCAGCAATTATAATAGGATAAATATTAATTCTTAATACTGAAAATAGAAATAAAATTCTATATTGTCATCTCAGAATTATACTATTATAAGGAAAAATAATTCAACATAACAATCTTAAAAAAAAAGAAATAAAAGGACTAATTCAAAAAGGATAAAAATTAACTTTTCTTAAAAAAAAATATTCTTTAGTAAAAAGTTTTACTGCATCTCTAAAAGGTTGAAAAATACCATTAAATCCTAATTTATTGGGCCCCTTACGTAATTGTAAATATCCTAAAATTTTACGTTCCATTAGTGTTAAAAAAGCCACTCTTACTAAAGAAAAAATTATTATAAAAATTATACAAATAAAATTAATTAATATTTCTATTTGTAATAATTTTACATAAATAAATCCTAAATTTAACACATTTTTCTGTCAAAATAGACATAAAATATTTATATAAAATAATTTTTATTATAATATTCAATCCTTTCGTACTAAAATATTATTAATTTAAAAAAGATAGAAACCAACCTGGCTCACACCGGTTTGAACTCAAATCATGTAAAAATTTTAAGTCGAACAGACTAAATATTTTAAATTTTGCACCAAAATATTATCTTAATTCAACATCGAGGTCATAATCTTTTTTATAAATTAGATCTTAAAAAAAAAATTATGCTGTTATCCCTAAGGTAATTTATTCTTTCTATCTAAACTTTAAGATCTTTAAAACTAATAAAAAGATTTAATTATAAAAAGTTATTATTTTATGTCACCCCAACAAAAAAACTTTCTTTTAACCATTAAATTTTTTAAATTCTATAGGGTCTTATCGTCACTTTTTAAAACTTAAGTTTTTTAACTTAAAAACTAAATTCAAAAAAATTAATTTCAAAAAAGTTAAATTTACGTCAAACCTTTCATACTAGTTTTCAATTAAAAAACTAATGATTATGCTACCTTTGTACAGTTAATATACTGCAGCTATTTACTAAACGCATTGAGCAGGTATTATCATAAATATATCACATAAATCTTATAAAGATGTTTTTGATAAACAGGCGAAATTTTTAATTTGCCGAATTCTTATAAATTAATTTTATTATCTACTAATTTAATCATTATTTTATAAATTATTTAATTTTATTAATTAACTTTAACTCCCCTTTAAAGAAATCATAAAATATTAATTTTATTAATGATTAATGTTTAAATACTATTTTATAAAATTTTCAATTTTAACAATCAATTTTTAAATTTTAATTCTATTTTAATCAAATTTAAGCTTACCCCTAAATATTTTTTTAAATTTACATAAAACATAATTTAAATTAATTTAATTAATCTTAAAGTAATTAGATATAAAAAATCGACTATTATTTCAATACTAAATATAAATTTTAAATAAATTTATTACATTAAAATAATTTTATATTTAAATCTTTTTTTTTCGAAAAAAAATTATACAAAATTAATTTTAATTAATCCTGATACAAAAGGCACAATTTTAAATTTTTTATTATATATAATTATAACTCCCCTTTACAATTACATTTTTTTAAATTTTAAACTATGTGAGTAAAACATTTAAGTATCTTATTAATGTAAATAATAAACTTTTAATTTAAGCTATTTACTCATTTCCAAGTACACCTTCCGGTACACTTACTATGTTACGACTTATCTTATTTTAAATAAGAGCGACGGGCAATATGTACATATTTTAGAATCTCTATTCATTATATAACTTTATAATAAATTTACTTTTAAATCCTATTTCATTTTTATAAATTAAAAAAAATTCATTCATACTTTTTAATGTAACCCATAAATTACTTTTAAAAACTGCACCTTGACCTAACATAAATTTTATAAAAATTAAAGAAAATAAATATATTTATACACTCATGACAGCGGTATACAAGTAAAATAATAAAAGTAAGTACAGTTGTGGAATATCAATTACATAATAGGTTCCTCTAATAAGATAAAATACCGCCAAATTTTTTGAGTTTAATATTTATAATAAATACTACTCCAATATAATTTAATTTTTTATAAAAGGGTATCTAATCCTTATTTCTTAATAAATTTCATAATTATAAATTTTTAATTTAAATTTTAATTAATATTAAAATTTTACCTAATAATATTAAATTGAATTTTATTAATTTTGTAAAATTATTTATATAACTAAATTTCTTTTTGATTTATAGAATAACCGCAACTGCTGGCACAATATTTGTTAATCATAATAAAATTCAATTTCTAAATTTAACTTTTATTTAAATATTTAATTACAATTACTGTATTAAATTAAATTATTAAAAATTATATTAATAAAAAAATTACATGTAAAAAAAGATACAAAGAAATTCACATACTAAAATAAAATATATTATATATCTAACAAATTTTGTTTAACTATAAAAAAAGAGATCTTATTTGATATTAACTTTTAATTAAATTATATTTTAATTTATTATTTCTATTTACAGTTAAGTATGACTCTTTCAGTTTTTTTTTTCTTCTTAAACTGAAAGAGTCCAAATAGGTAAAGATATAATTTATAATAATAATATATATGAGCTTGGATTATTATATGTGTGTATGTATATATATATATATATATATATATACATACACACATATATATATATAAATTATATATATATAAATATATATATATATATATATATATATTATATGTATATATAACTTCTACTCAATTTAAGAATGAGTAGAAGTTATATATACATATATACATAATTTATATATATATATATATTTATTTATATCTCGCATTTTTTTGCTAATTTTTATAAAAAATTTTAATATTAAATTTCATGTAAATTTACATTTTGATTTAATTTTTCAATTTATTTACAAAAATTATCTATTTTAATTACAAATTTCTTTGAAATTTAAAAAAATGATTACAAATTTAGGTTTAAAAAATAAAAAAGTTTTTTTTATGTAAAATCTCTTTATTTTTTAAAAATTATATAATTTTTTTCTTGTATTTTTTTAAAAAACAACAAAGTGAAGCTAATTTTCTTGTTTTTTTTTTTTTTGTAACCTTTTTTCACTGACTTTTTTTTTGAGGGGGTTGACACACTTTTTAAAAGACGTTTTAATCAATTTTTTTTTATTTTATAGTTAAATAAAACACGTTAGTAATATAATAACAAAAAAAAATATA